ATATATTTTTTCACACCAGAAAAATTGTTTTCTGATGAATTGTATACTGATTGGAGTTTTATCAATGAACTAAAAAGAATAAATTTTAGTAAGGAGTTTATAAAAAGAGTCGAATCTTTAGATAAGGAATCTTTTGATCTGGGCATACTTGAAAAAAGGACTCGATTCTCTAATAATGAAACTAAAAGAGAATACTTGCCTAAACTATATGATCCTTTCTTGCATGGACCCTACCGCGGAAGAATCAAAAAATGGGGTTCTCCTTTAAGCATAAATCAAACTTATAAAAAAAAAAATACTGATCCGTTTTGGATAAATAAGATTCATGCTCTACTTCTTACTACTGATTATCACCAACTTGAACAGACACTAGATACACTCAATATAAAATCATTAGCAACAGAAAAAGAACTCTCTTTATTGACATTGACAGAAGATGAACAGGGAAATATTGATTGCGAGGATCGAGTAAAAATTTTGAAATTTTTATTCAATATAGTTATAACTAATCCCAACAATCAAACAATTAGAAAAAAATCTATTGGAATAAAAGAAATAAGTAAAAAAGTTCCTCGATGGTCATACAAATTAATCGACGATTTAGAACAACAGGAGGGAGAAAACGAGGAAAATGTAACAGCAGAGCATGAAATTCGTTCAAGAAAATCCAAGCGCGTCGTGATTTTTACTAATAACCAGGCAAACGCCGATACTTATACTAATACGAAGGATGCTAATGATCCTGATCAAACAGACGAAGTGGCTTTGATACGCTATTCGCAACAATCGGATTTTCGGCGCGACATAATAAAAGGTTCCATGCGTGCCCAAAGGCGTAAAACAATAACTTGGGAGCTGTTTCAAGCAAATGTACATTCCCCCCTTTTTTTGGACAGAGTAGACAAACCACTCTTTTTTTCTTTTGATATTTCTGGACCGCTGAAACGAATATCTCGAAATTGGATATGTAAAAACAAAGAATCAAAAATTTCTGATTATACAGAAAAAAAGATCGAGAAAAAAGACGAGGCCAAAAGAGAAAAATACAAAAGAGAAGAGAAAATGAGGATACAAATAGCAGAAGCTTGGGATAGTCTTTTACTTGCTCAAGTAATAAGGGGCTCCGTGTTAATAACCCAATCAATTCTTAGAAAATATATTATATTACCTTCACTGATAATAGTTAAAAACATTGCCCGTATGTTATTATTTCAATTTCCTGAGTGGTCTGAGGATTTAACGGATTGGAATCGAGAAATGCATGTTAAATGCACTTATAATGGTGTTCAATTATCCGAAACCGAATTTCCAAAAAACTGGTTAACAGACGGTATTCAGATAAAGATCCTATTTCCTTTTTGCCTGAAACCTTGGCACAGATTTAAACTACAACCCTCTCATAAAGATCCAATGAAAAAAAAGAAAGGTCAAAAGAATGATTTTTGCTTTTTAACAGTTTGGGGAATGGAAACTGAACTACCTTTCGGCTCTCCTCGAAAACGGCGTTCGTTTTTTGAGCCTATTTTTAAAGAACTAAAAAAAAAAATAAAAAAATTTAAAACGAAATGTTTTATAGCTTTAACAATTTTAAAAGAAAAAACTAAATTGTTTCGAAAAGCTTCAAAAGAAACAAAAAAATGGATCACTCAAAGCATTCTATTTCTAAAGGGAATAATAAAAGAACTTTCAAAAAGAAATACAATTCCATTTTTGGGGTTGAGAGAACCATATGAATTGGGCGAAACTAAAAAGGATTTGATAATCAGTAATAAGATGATTCACAAATCATCCCTTCAAATTCAATCTATGGCGTGGACAAATTATTCATTAACAGAAAAAAAAATAAAAGATCTGACTAAGAGAACAAACACAATCAAAAATCAAATACAAAAAATTCTAATTATAAAAGACAAGAAAAACGAATTTCTAACTCAAGAAATAAATAGTAGTTCTAACAAAATAAGTTATCAGGATAAAATATTAGAATCAGCAAAAAAATTTTGGCAAATAGTAAAAAGAATAAATATTCGATTAATCCGGAAATTAAATTTTTTTATAAAATTTTTCATAGAAAAGATATACATGGATATTCTTCTATATATCATTAATATTCCAAGAACCAATACCCAACTTTTTCTTGAATCAACAAAAAAAATGATTGAGAAGTTCATTCACAATAATGAAGCAAATCAAGAAAGAATTAATAAAACAACTAAAAATACAACTAATTTTATTTCAACTATAAAAACCTCACTTTCTAATATTAGTATTAGAAATAAAAATGAAAAAGCTTTTTGTGACTTATCCTCTCTCTCACAAGCATATGTATTTTACAAATTATCACAAACCCAAGTTATTAGTTTTTATAAATTCAAACCTATCCTTCAATATCATGGAACATTTCTTTTTCTTAAAAATGAAATAAAAGATTATTTTGAAGAACAGGGAGTATCTCATTCCAGATTAAGACATCATTATGGGTTAAGACAGAAAATCGTTTGGCATTCTGGAATGAATGAATGGAAAAACTGGTTAAGGAGTCGTTATCAATACGATTTATTTCAGAATAGATGGCTAAAATTAGTACCAGGACAATGGCGAAATAGAGTCAATCAACACTATCTGGCTCAAAATAAAGATTTAACAAAATGGGATTCAGATGAAAAAGAAAGATTAATTCATTACGAAAAAAATGATTTTCAAGCGAACTCATTACTGACTCAAGAATATAAACTGAATCAAGAACAAAAATATAAAAAATATAATTTTAAAAAACACTATGGATATGATTTTTTATCATATAAATCTATTAATTATCAAGATAAGAGGGACCCGTATGCTTATGGATCACCATTCCAAGTAAATAAGAGGGAAGAGAGTTCTTATCATTACAACATGGATAAACAAAATTTTTTTGATACACTGAGGGATATCCCTATCCATAATTATCTAGGAGAAGGCGATATCCTAGATGCTATGGGGAATTTTTCGCACAGAAAGTTTTTTAATTGGAGAATTCTTAATTTTTGTCTTAGAAATAAGGTCGATATTGAGTCCTGGGTCGATACCAGTACCAAGAGTAACAAAAATAGTAAGACTGTGGTTAAGAATTATCAAATAATTGATAAAATGTACCTTTTTTATTTCACAATTTATCAAGATCAAGAAAGCAACCCATCCAATAAAAAAAGAAGCCATTTTGATTGGATGGGACTGAATGAAGAAATACTAAGTCATCCTATACCGAATCTAGAACTTTGGTTCTTCCCAGAATTTGTGCTGCTATATAATGCATATAAGGTTAAACCATGGATCATACCAATAAAATTACTTCTTTTCAATTTTAATGGAAATAGGAACATTAATAAAAATATTATTGAAAATAAAAAAAGGGACTCCCTTATAGCACCAAACGAAAATAAAATTATTGGATTAGAGAATCGAAATCAAGAAGAAAAAGAACCCATAGGTGAAGGGGGTCTTGTATCAGATGCACAAAAACAAGGAAATTTTAAATCCGTTCTCTCAAACCAAGAAAAAGATGTTGAAGAAGATTATGATAAATCAGACAAAAAAAAACGTAGAAAGAAAAAGCAATACAAGAGCAACACGGAAGCAGAGCTTGATTTTTTCCTAAAAAGGTATTTGCGTTTTCAATTGAGATGGGATGATTCTTTAAATCAAAGAATAATCAATAATATCAAAGTATATTGCCTCCTGCTTAGACTGATAAATCCAAACGAAATTGTTATATCCTCTATTGAACGGGGAGAAATGAATCTGGATATTTTGATGATTCAGAAGGATTTAACTCTTAGAGAATTAATGAAAAAAGGAATATTGATTATCGATCCAGTTCGTCTGTCGGTAAAAAATGATGGACAATTTATTCTATATCAAACTGTAAGTATTTTGTTGGTTCATAAAAATAAACACCAAATTAATCAAAGATACCAAGAAAAAAACTATATTGATAAAAATAATTTTTATGAATTTATTGCAAGACATCAAAAAATAACTGAAAATAAAGACAAAAATCAGTATGATTTGTTTGTTCCTGAAAATATTTTATCCCCTAACCACCGGCGAGAATTGCGAATTAGAATTTCTTTCAATTCAAGGGATAAAAATGGTATGCATAGAAATGCAGTATTTTTAAATAATGTAAAAAACTGTGGTCAAGTTTTGACTAAAAACAAACATCCTGATAGTGATAAAAAGAAACTAATTAAATTGAAGTTCTTTCTTTGGCCCAATTATCGATTAGAAGATTTAGCTTGTATGAATCGATATTGGTTTAATACTAATAACGGCAGTCGTTTCAGTATGATAAGGATCCGTATGTATCCGCGTCTGAAAATTCGTTAATGGTACATTTTAATGGTACATTTTCCCCTATATTATGTATGTATCGTGCCGGGTATATGAAAACAAATAGATGGTCACAAGGATTGTCTTACATTTTATTCTGATACACGATACTAATTTAATGACATACATATCAATTAGATCGACAAATGAATCAACAAAATCCTCTTATTTGAACTCTAAAATTTTCTCTTTTGTAGAAATCTCTCACTCTTTTGTATCCCTATACGAATCAAATCGAAACCCGGATTGATTAATTTTATTTGAAAAAAAAAATGATAAAGTTCATAACGAACTTAAAATCATCGTGTATATCAAAATGACTGGTATTATTATTACTGATCAGTAAAATTCACATTCAAAAAAGGGGGAAATTTTTTGGTTTTATGGTAAAAAATTCATTCATCTCAGTTATTTTTCAAGAAAAAAAAGAAGAAAACAGGGGGTCTGTTGAATTTCAAATAGTTAGTTTCACCAATAAGATACGAAGACTTACTTCACATTTGGAATTGCACAAAAAAGACTATTTATCTCAGAGAGGTCTACGTAAAATTCTAGGAAAACGTCAACGACTGCTATCTTATTTATCAAAGACAAATAAAATACGTTATAAAGAATTAATTGGTGAGTTGGATATTCGGGAATCAAAAAATCGTTAATTTGAAAATTTTGAATTAGTCGATTTATTAGATTTTCATTTTGATGTACTTGTTTTCGTTTTCAACAATTCATGTAAGAATGAATCGAGGAAAAACTTATGAATCTATCAGCTACAGAAAAAGACCTTATGATAGTCAATATGGGGCCTCACCACCCATCAATGCATGGTGTTCTTCGTCTCATCGTTACTCTAGATGGTGAAGATGTTGTTGACTGTGAACCAATATTAGGTTATTTACACAGAGGAATGGAAAAAATTGCGGAAAACCGAACAATTATACAATATTTGCCTTATGTAACGCGTTGGGATTATTTAGCCACTATGTTCACGGAAGCAATAACCGTAAATGGACCAGAACAGCTGGGGAATATTCAAGTCCCTAAAAGGGCCAGCTATATCAGAGTAATTATGTTGGAGTTGAGTCGTATAGCTTCTCATCTATTATGGCTTGGACCTTTTATGGCAGATATTGGTGCACAGACACCCTTTTTCTATATTTTCAGAGAAAGAGAATTAGTATATGATCTATTCGAAGCTGCCACCGGTATGAGAATGATGCATAATTATTTTCGTATCGGAGGAGTAGCGGCCGATCTACCTTACGGCTGGATAGATAAATGTTTGGATTTCTGTGATTATTTTTTAACAGGAATTGTTGAATATCAAAAACTTATTACGCGAAATCCTATTTTTTTAGAACGAGTTGAAGGGATAGGCGTTATTGGTGGAGAAGAAGCAATAAATTGGGGTTTATCCGGCCCAATGCTACGAGCATCTGGAATCAAATGGGATCTTCGGAAAGTTGATCATTATGAGTGTTACGACGAATTTGATTGGGAAATCCAGTGGCAAAAAGAAGGAGATTCATTAGCTCGTTATTTAGTCCGAATCAGTGAAATGACGGAATCTATAAAAATAATTCAACAGGCCCTGGAAGGAATTCCGGGTGGTCCCTATGAGAATTTAGAAATCCGATGCTTTGATCGAGAAAGGGATCCAGAATGGAATGATTTTGAATATCGATTCATTAGTAAAAAACCTTCTCCCACATTTGAATTACCGAGACAAGAACTTTATGCGAGAATGGAAGCCCCAAAGGGAGAATTAGGAATTTTTCTGATAGGGGATCAAAGCGGTTTTCCTTGGAGATGGAAAATTCGCCCGCCGGGTTTTATCAATTTGCAAATTCTTCCTCAGTTAGTTAAAAGAATGAAATTGGCTGATATTATGACGATACTAGGTAGCATAGATATCATTATGGGAGAAGTGGATCGTTGAAATGATAATTTATACGACAGAAGTAGAAGATATCAATTCCTTTTACACATTGGAATCTTTAAAAGAGGTCTATGGGATCATATGGATGTTGGTCCCTATTTTTACTCTTGTATTGGGAATCACAATAGGTGTACTAGTAATTGTATGGTTAGAAAGAGAAATATCTGCAGGAATACAACAACGTATTGGGCCTGAATACGCCGGTCCTTTGGGCATTCTTCAAGCGCTAGCAGATGGAACAAAACTGCTTTTCAAAGAAAATATTCTTCCATCTAGAGGCAATACTCGTTTATTTAGTATTGGACCGGCTATAGCAGTCATATCAATTTTACTAAGTTTTTCAGTAATTCCTTTTAGCTCTCGCCTTATTTTAGCCGATCTCAATATCGGTATTTTTTTATGGATTGCCATTTCAAGTATTGCTCCCGTTGGACTTCTTATGTCAGGATACGGATCAAATAATAAATATTCCTTTTTAGGTGGTCTGCGAGCTGCTGCTCAATCGATTAGTTATGAAATACCATTAACTCTATGTGTTTTATCAATATCTCTACGTGCGATTCGTTGAAATAGAAACTTTTATTTTACCTATTCCTTTCGTTCTAGAAAATAAGTTGAGTTGATAAACTAAATTAGATAGTTATATATGAGTGAAAGAAAGCAGCTTATAAATTCGCAGTAAATTAAACAAAAAAATAGAATCTCATTTCCTATGTACAAGAGTTAAGTGTAAGAAAACGTAAGCGGAAGAAGTCTTTACCCCAAGACGGGTTGATTAGTCAATCTAGCTTGAAGCGGGCTCAAAAGATCAACCGTATAGAGTTTTCGCTATCCTTTGTATGGATTCCCATACATGTATTGCTAAACAAACGGGGGATTGAACAAAAAACGAGTGGATGGTTAGGAACACCAAAATACATAAAGGATTGGTAATGGAGATTATGTAAATTATATAAAAAGAGACTTCTGGATAACATAAAAAGAATACTAATTGGGGCTTTAAATTCGTAGAAATGACTAGGCAGTACTCCCCATGATTCCGGTCCAGAGTATCCTCCTATCTGCTGATTAAAGTAATGACTATCAGTAACGAAATAATCCTTTACTATTTTTTAGTTTAAGCCCCATTCGTGGTTTTATCAGATCCGAAAGCAGAATAGGAACGAAAAGGAAACAAGAAAGAATAAAAAAAAAAGATTTATTTTTTATTCTTTCATAGATATAGAGAGATCTAATCGGTGTCATGATTTATGAGCTAATGGAATGTTTCATTTTTTTCGTAATAGAAAACAATGGGTTGAAATATCTATTGATATTCTACAAGAAGTATTTTATTGAAGGCTTAAGTTATTACTCAACAAATAAAAATTGAAATTATGAACGGGCGAGATCAATTCAGAAGCACTTTTTTTTTATTCTTCAGAATATAGCAGACAGAATTCCATTGGTATAATTTTGGACCTTCCAATCTATTTTTTCTCTATCTATTCTACAACCATACGAAGATAAATAATACTGATTCGGTCCTAAAATTTATTTGTGACCCACGAGGAGCCGTATGAGGTGAAAATCTCATGTACGGTTTTGGACTAGCGATGGAAACAGTGATGTTATCATCGACTATAATTATCTAACAGTTCAAGTACAGTTGATATAGTTGAGGCGCAATCAAAATATGGTTTTTGGGGATGGAATTTGTGGCGTCAGCCAATAGGGTTTATCGTTTTTCTAATTTCTTCTCTAGCAGAATGTGAGAGATTACCTTTTGATTTACCAGAAGCGGAGGAAGAATTAGTAGCAGGGTATCAAACCGAATATTCAGGTATCAAATTTGGTTTATTTTACGTTGCTTCCTATCTAAATCTATTACTTTCTTCGTTATTTGTAACAGTTCTTTACTTGGGGGGTTGGAATATTTCCATTCCGTACGTATTCGTCCCTGAGCTATTTGAAATAAATAAAATAAATGGAATCATTGGAACGACAATTGGTATCTTTATTACATTAGCTAAAACTTATTTGTTTTTGTTTATTTCTATCGCAACACGATGGACTTTACCTAGGTTAAGAATGGACCAATTATTAAATCTCGGGTGGAAATTTCTTTTACCCATTTCTCTCGGTAATCTATTATTAACAACTTCTTTCCAACTTCTTTCACTGTAAAGAAAAAAAGAATATGAGATTCATGACTTGGTTCAAACAAGAGAAAGAAACAAACATAAAATTATTCATAGATATTCACGATATGTTCCCTATGGTAACTGGGTTCATGAATTATAGCCACCAAACAGTCCGAGCAGCAAGGTACATTGGTCAAGGTTTCATGATTACCTTATCCCACGCAAATCGTTTACCCGTAACTATTCAATATCCTTATGAAAAATTAATCATATCAGAGCGTTTCCGCGGACGAATCCATTTTGAATTTGATAAATGCATTGCTTGTGAAGTATGTGTTCGTGTATGCCCTATAGATCTACCCGTTGTTGATTGGAAATTTGAAACGGATATTCGAAAAAAACGATTGCTTAATTACAGTATTGATTTCGGAATTTGTATATTTTGTGGTAACTGCGTTGAGTATTGTCCAACAAATTGTTTATCAATGACTGAAGAATATGAACTTTCTACTTACGACCGTCACGAATTGAATTATAATCAAATTGCTTTGGGCCGTTTACCAATGTCAGTAATTGACGATTATACAATTCGAACAATTTTGAATTCAATTCAAAGAAAAACTCAGTAAGTAAACCTCCTGTTCTATTAAAGTAAAGAGAAATTTCCCATTCATTCTTTTAAGGTTCTGTTTTGGTTTAAGTTAAAAGACTGTTTGGTTTGAATTAAAAAAAAAGAATGAGTCCTTTGGTCAATAAATAAAAATTCAATTACAAATTAACTGGTTGATAAGAATTTAGGATTCCTTTTTATTGAAAATAAAAATATATTAATATATTCGTAATTATTTAGAAATATATAGTTTCAAAAAACAAAATACCCTTTTCTTTTGAACAAACAAAAAAGAATCAAAAACGAAACTGTCCAATAATTGTGCTTAGAGCAATTCACGCCTAATAGATTAGGATTTTATTCAATTAGGAACGTATCATAAAAAAAACTTCCTGGTCGGGTCAATAAGATCATGAAAAGCATTTAGATTTATTTATCTCTTATTTTACACAGAATGGATTTGCCTGGACCAATACACGATTTTCTTTTAGTTTTTCTGGGATCGGGTCTTATATTAGGAGGCCTGGGAGTGGTATTACTTACCAATCCAATTTATTCTGCCTTTTCATTGGGATTGGTTCTTGTTTGTATATCCTTATTTTATATTCTCTCAAATTCTCATTTTGTAGCTGCTGCCCAGCTCCTTATTTATGTGGGAGCCATAAATGTTTTAATCCTATTTGCTGTGATGTTCATGAATGGTTCAGAATATTATAAAGATTTTAATCTGTGGACCATTGGGAATGGCCTTACTTCGTTGGTTTGTACAAGTATTCTTGTTTCGCTAATTACTACTATATTAGATACATCATGGTACGGGATTATTTGGACTACAAGATCAAATCAAATTATAGAACAAGATTTGATAAGTAATAGTCAACAAATTGGAATTCATTTAGCAACCGATTTTTTTCTTCCATTTGAATTCATTTCAATAATTCTTTTAGTTGCTTTGATAGGTGCAATTGCTGTGGCTCGTCAGTAATAAATCTTTATAACTAGGAATAGTAAGCAATCAAAATTAAACCTTTTTCTGTTTTTTATGTCTTATCGCATCCATTTTCTTTGAATTCTATTTGAATATTGCTCGTGTATAAAATATAAATTCGTTTATTCGATATATTTCCAATAGATTCTTTTTTTTTTTGTTATACTCTAGTCAATCAAATCTGTTGAATTATTGTTCATATTAATAATGAATCGAAATTGATAAGGAGTTGGTCAATGATGCTCGAACATATACTTGTTTTGAGTGCCTATTTATTTTCTATCGGTATTTATGGATTGATCACGAGTCGAAATATGGTTAGGGCCCTTATGTGTCTTGAACTTATACTGAATGCGGTTAATATAAATTTTGTAACATTTTCTGATTTTTTTGATAGTCGGCAATTAAAAGGAAATATTTTCTCAATTTTTGTTATAGCTATTGCAGCCGCTGAAGCAGCTATTGGATCAGCTATTGTGTCCTCGATTTATCGTAACAGAAAATCAACGCGTATCAATCAATCAACTTTGTTGAATAAGTAATATTAATAATATTAAATTATAAGATTCACCAATTTTAATTAGCATGTACAATATGTTGGAATCTACATCATGTTTTCGAAAACGTAAGAAATCAAAGTATCTTGGTCCTTTCTTATGAGTTGATCCCGAAAGAAATTGATTAGAAAATTTCTGGTAAATCGTTGATTCATCTGGTGTTTAACTATATTTATTTACAAGTTTACTAGATTGAAATTTTATGATGTTCAAAAATTTATAGATCCCATGTCACATTCAGTAAAAATTTATGATACATGTATTGGGTGTACTCAATGTGTCCGAGCCTGCCCCACCGATGTGTTAGAAATGATACCTTGGGATGGATGTAAAGCTAAGCAAATTGCTTCCGCTCCAAGAACAGAAGATTGTGTTGGTTGTAAGAGATGTGAATCCGCTTGTCCAACGGACTTCTTGAGCGTTCGAGTTTATTTATGGCATGAAACAACTCGAAGTATGGGTCTAGCTTATTGATACGGTCCAGAAAACCCTAGTTGAATACATTTTGAACCCATTTGATTTTTTTTACTGAAAAAACCCGTGCTCAAAAAAAAACCTTTTTGAGCACGGGTTTTTCTGGTCCAAGTGTATCTTGTCTTTACCACGAATTATTTTCCTTGGTTAACAATAATTGTATTTTTACCAATATCTGCAGGTTCTTTACTTTTCTTTCTTCCTCATAAAGGGAATAAGCTAATTAAGTGGTATACAATATGTATATGCATCTTCGAACTCCTTCTAACAACCTATGCATTTTGTTATCATTTCCGATTGGACGATCCATTAATACAGCTGGCGGAAGATTATAAATGGATAAATTTTTTTGATTTTTACTGGAGATTGGGAATAGATGGACTTTCTATAGGGCCCATTTTACTGACAGGATTTATCACCACTTTAGCGACTTTGGCGGCTTGGCCAGTTACTCGAGATTCGCGATTATTTCATTTCCTGATGCTAGCAATGTACAGTGGTCAAATAGGATCATTTTCTTCTCGAGACCTTTTACTTTTTTTCATCATGTGGGAGTTCGAATTAATTCCCGTTTATCTACTTCTATCCATGTGGGGGGGAAAGAAACGTCTGTACTCGGCTACAAAATTTATTTTGTACACTGCAGGGGGTTCCGTTTTTCTATTAATAGGAGTTTTGGGTCTCGGTTTATACGGTTCTAATGAACCAACATTAAATTTTGAAACATTAGCTAATCAATCATATCCTGTTGCACTGGAAATAATATTCTATATTGGATTTCTTATTGCTTTTGCTGTCAAATCACCGATTATACCCTTACATACGTGGTTACCGGATACCCACGGGGAGGCCCATTACAGTACTTGTATGCTTCTAGCCGGAATTTTATTAAAAATGGGAGCATATGGATTAGTTCGGATCAATATGGAATTATTACCCCATGCACATTCCATATTTTCTCCCTGGTTGATAATAGTGGGTACAATGCAAATAATTTATGCAGCTTCAACTTCTCTTGGTCAACGGAATTTAAAAAAAAGAATAGCCTATTCCTCCGTATCTCATATGGGTTTCATAATTATAGGAATTGGTTCGATAACTGATACGGGACTCAACGGAGCTATTTTACAAATAATATCTCATGGCTTTATCGGTGCTGCACTTTTTTTCTTGGCAGGAACGAGTTATGATAGAATGCGTCTTGTTTATCTCGACGAAATGGGCGGAATGGCCGTTTCGATTCCCAAAATATTTACGATGTTCAGTATCTTATCCATGGCTTCTCTTGCATTACCGGGCATGAGTGGTTTTGTTGCAGAATTGATAGTCTTTTTTGGAATAATTACCAGCCAAAAATATTTTTTAATGCCAAAAATACTAATTACTTTCGTAATGGCAATTGGAATGATATTAACTCCTATTTATTCATTATCTATGTCACGTCAAATGTTCTATGGATACAAGCTATTTAATGCTCCGAGTTCTTATTTTTTTGATTCTGGACCCCGAGAGTTATTTGTTTCGATCTCTATCTTTATACCAGTAATAGGTATTGGTATTTATCCGGATTTAGTCCTCTCATTATCAGGTGAGAAGGTCGAAACTATTCTATATAATTATTTTTATAGATAGTTTTCATGAATCAAAAAAATCAACATGAATCAAAAAAATCAAAAAGGAATCCTATGGTTTTTAAAATTGTTCGTTGTACAATGAACAAGAAAAAAAAGAAGTCTTTTTTCTTCTCTTAAGTTTAAGTTAAGTAAAAAAGGTAAAAGCATTAAATTGAATTTTAATCAGACATCTTTGGCTTTTGTTAGAACCTTTTGAATCAAGTAGTGGAGCGATTCAAAAGGTTCTTGACAGCTTACAAGCTTACAATAAGTTTTCTTATACTTATATACAATATATACGCCGTCCTGTGTTAGTATTTGTTAGTCCTAGCCTCTTTATTCAATTCAATTAGATGTTAATTTAATGTAAATGAACCATAACTATGTAAACCCATTCCTAATAGATTGACCCCAAAATAGCATATCCAAATTATAAGAAATCCCATAGAAGCCACAAGTGCGGAATTTACACCTTCCAAATTTTTATTTGTTCGGGTATGGAAATAAATCGCGAATACGGTCCAAGTAATAAACGCCCAAGTTTCCTTTGGGTCCCAATTCCAATATGATCCCCACGCCTCATTAGCCCATACGGCTCCCGAAAGAATTCCTATGGTTAAAAAGATAAACCCGAGACTAATAATACGATAACTCCAACGATCCAATTGTTGAGTCAATTGATATCTGTAATAATTTTTATAAGAAATAAAATAAGTGTTTAGTAAAACATTGCTTCTTTCATTCATGTATTGGATTTTCCCCAACGAAAATGAAAGATTATTGTTTTCACCAATAATCTTTATGGCCTTTCGAAATGTAATGACTAGAAGAGCTACTGATAATAATGATCCACATAAAAGAGCTGCATAGCCTAATACCATCATACTTACGTGCATCATTAACCACTGGGATTGGAGAGCAGGTGCTAATATTGCGGATTGATGCATTTTGGTTAAAAGACCCGAAGTGGCAAAGCCTTGGGTAAAAATAGCACTTGGTGCGGTTATTGCACTTAAATTATTTTTGCGCTTTTTAAATTTTAAATAGGAAACCATATGAATAAGGGAGAAACCCCATGAAAGAAAGATTAATGATTCATATAAATCACTTAATGGGAAATGTCCTGAATAAATCCAACGAGTGACTAATAATCCTGTTATACAGAAAAAGGTGACTATCATGCCCTTTTCTGATGAATCATATAGTCCTACGACTTCATCTACTAATAAGAATAAGGTTAAAAAATGAATTGTAATTACAATTGAAACGACAGAAAAAGATATATGAGTTAATATATGCTCTAAAGTTGAAAAAATCATAAAAATTATGAAAAAAGCGAGGGTTTCTAGATTTTATGGAATGGAAATCAGGAATTAAATTCATTTTCATTATATGACTTATTCTATCTCTTTTAGAAGATACTATGCCGCCACTCGGACTCGAACCGAGATGCTCTAGCACTGCTTCCTAAGAGCAGCGTGTCTACCGATTTCACCATAGCGGCTTGCTCGAAATCATAATAACCCATTTTTTAGTCAATCGTCGAGATTGAAGGTGAAGGGGTCAATTCAATGTAAAATGTCAAATTTGTTAGTAAGCATTTAATTTTTATTGATAAATAACAACTCGTTGAAATATCAATTTGAAGGTTCAAAAGGAATCTTTAGTATTTATTGTATCATTTTATTTATTTAATTATCCTTTCTATTTAATTAGGTCGTCAATAGAGATTTTTTAGTTTGTGTTTTCCTAAAAGAGAACTCCTTTATTGTAACTAAACTAACTAATTGTAACTTCAATTCATAGATAAAATTCAACAAAACAAAATATGATTTTTAGAGATCACAATTTCAGCACCACACCTAACGATTTCAAAAAATTTATGTAATTTTTGTATTAATCGTTAGCATTTTGCGTTTGTTTTAAGGATTTATCAAACCAACTAGATATTGGGTTGTACCCGTTACGTTATATAAAAAGCGTTTCGATTCCTGTCATAATTGTACCATACTTTAAAAAAGTATTTCGAATCTCGAATTCTAAAAATATGTCTTGATTTCTTTTCTTACATTTTATTATACAAACATAGGATTTCTTTAGATCACTTCAAATTGATACATTATTTGTATATACACTAAATTAGAAAAGGGGTTTTCTCCGTTGGGTTGAAAACAGGGGAAGGAGATATAGTAATTCAGAGAAATAATGATTCATAAAGTTACAAAATTGAAACTTAATGGGTTAGTTTCGACAACCCAGTTAAAGCTCTTATATATCTTATATATATGTGCTCCGCGATCCGCTATAGTATAAATATAAAAAAAATTATTATTATATTATTAAATTATTTATTATTATAAATTGAATATTATAAAAATAACAAATTATTATAACACTAACATAACAAATACAAATGGGGCGATGGGGAAAATAAGAATCCCCCCCCGGAAATGAAAAAAAGATATTCAAAAATTCAAAAAAGCAAAACCTTTGTATCTTATTCGAGTTAAACCAATTCAGATTACTCCAAATTTATTTGGCGTACAAAAAAACTTTTTGAATTACCCGTAGAAAGAGATTTGGCTAATGAAAAAGCTTTCAAGGCCGCCCAATATCCTTTCTTTTTCCAAACATTTTTTCGAATACGCTTTTTTGATGTAGAAGTACGTTTTTTTGGAACTGCCATTCAAAATAAAGTTATTCAGTGCTATAGTTGGATGTCAAAGACATCTATTTTTAAAACAAAACGATCGGTCTTTTGATGTCATTATTTATCTATTCCTATAGATTTTATAAATTATAATTATATATATACTACAATACAAATTGCATAAAAAAATGAATAGAGATGGTAAAATCGCATAAAATGCTTCTATTCTAGAACAAAAAAAACAATATAACCCTTGTTTTATTTATATTCCATACACTATCCAGAAAAAAAAGAAGAATTTGTATTGAATTTATTGGTACCTTTCTTTTTTATATCTCCATTCAAATCTATAGGATAGATTAGGATCTATATCTATTATGATATATAAATCGAATTGATGAAATCAAAAAAACGTAAAAAAAAGTCTTTCTTTTTCTATCTCCGCCCAGTTTTTTGTTGTCTTACATTTATAATTTATGCATCTCCATTTATACATGAAAACTACATCAAAATAAAAAGTGTAAAACCCATTTTATCTACCTATGCAAACTTGAATTTTATTTTTTTTCCATAAATTGGTAATTGGTCAAGCTCGAAGAGAGGGTATGCCCAATTTTTATTTTCACCCAAATTCGAATGAGACTCGTAGTTAATCTCTTAAAGGATACATAATTTTGAAAAAAAAAAATTATTATATTAATAGTTAATAGTCATTTTTCTTTTAATTATATGTAAATATAAAGAAAATATCGGATAGCCTTTCCTACAAGATCCTACAAGAAAGGGTTCATTTATTGTAGTGGAAGACAATCAATCAGTTCCGCGATGAAAATGAACTAGTTAATAAGTTCGAATAAACAAACTCAAATAATTTGTTTTTCTTTTAAGTTCTAGGACATCCTATGATTTATATCATACTTTTTGGAGGGAATTCTTTGTATTTTTGATCGATGTATCTAACTTATTGTAAATAGAAATTATTGTAATATGTAATAATAAATAATAATTGATATTTTCAGAAAAATATTACTATAATTTAAAAAAGAATTCTTTTGTTTTTCATTATAGTAACTCGGCGAGATCATTTGATTACTTCTAAGTTATAAATTTGAATATTTTTGAAATAGTTGCGAAAGATTAAAAAATTAAGAATAGAAAATTACAGTTATCTTTGTAATCTCTCGATTTTTTTATTGCTCCTTTTCAATCAAAAGAGATAAGAGCCGGTGAATCAGAAACGATTAATTAAGAAAGAATAACAAAAAAAGTTTTTATGGAGCATGCATATCAATATTCATGGATCATACCTTTTGTTACACTTCCCATTCCTATTTTAATAGGAATGGGACTCCTACTTTTTCCGACGGCAACAAAAAATCTTCGTCGTATGTGGGCTTTTCCCAATATTTTATTGTTAAGTATAGTTATGATTTTTTCGCTCGATCTGTCTATTCAGCAAATAAATGGAAGTTCTATCTATCAATATGTATGGTCTTGGACCATCAATAATGATTTTTCTTTCGAGTTTGGCTACTTTATTGATTCACTTACCTCTATTATGTCAATATTAATCACTACTGTTGGAATTTTTGTTCTTATTTATAGTGACAATTATATGTCTCATGATGAAGGATATTTGAGATTTTTTGCTTATATGAGTTTGTTCAATACTTCAATGTTGGGATTAGTTACTAGTTCGAATTTGATACAAATTTATATTTTTTGGGAATTAGTTGGAATGTGTTCTTATCTATTAATAGGTTTTTGGTTCACACGACCCGCTGCGGCAAACGCTTGTCAAAAAGCGTTTGTAACTAATCGTATAGGCGATTTTGGTTTATTATTAGGAATCTTAGGTTTCTATTGGATAACGGGAAGTTTCGAATTTCAAGATTTGTTCGAAATATTTAATAACTTGATTTATAATAATGAGGTTCATTTTTTATTTGTTACTTTATGTGCCTCTTTATTATTTGCCGGCGCAGTTGCTAAATCTGCGCAATTTCCTCTTCATGTATGGTTACCTGATGCCATGGAGGGGCCTACTCCTATTTCGGCTCTTATACATGCTGCCACTATGGTAGCTGCGGGAATTTTTCTTGTAGCCCGCCTGCTTCCTCTTTTTATAGTTATACCTTACATAATGAATCTAATATCTTTGATAGGTATAATAACGGT